TTAAACCCGAAACCCCCAGCGGATGGCCAATGACCCAAGGAAACGAAAGAATCGGTTACATTTTTCATATGCTTTCCTCTTATAGATAGGACTAACAAATTTGAACAGAGTTCCTTTTGTATCACTTCGCCCCCCTTTTTTTATTGATTTCTTTTTTATTATTATTATGAATTTCCTTATTATAAATATGAATAATTTTTAATAAACATTTTTTCTAAATTCCCAATCTATTTATTAGTCCCAGGTCTCATGTCAATTGAGAAATACCTCGTTCGTTGCAACACTTCCTAAAAGTAAAAAAAAAAAGTTTCCATTAAAAGTTTCCATTAAGAATAAGAATGGGAGGGAAGAAATCGAGTGGGTCTGCTATGTTAATTCCTCATCCTCAAATCAATCCATCCCGGGGGATATTGTCTCAACGAAGAAGTGATTGTAGGGATGAAGTTTTGATATAATTCGACAAGCCCACGGCAATCAAATAAGAAAATTGAAGTATGTATTTTTCAATTTATAGGATTAAACAAAAGGATTCGCAAATAAAAGCGCTAATGCCACGACCAGTCCGTAAATCGTTAAAGCTTCCATAAAAGCCAGACTAAGCAATAAAGTACCTCGTATTTTACCTTCTGCTTCTGGTTGTCTCGCGATACCTTCTACGGCTTGTCCCGCAGCAGTACCTTGACCAACTCCAGGTCCAATAGAAGCAAGTCCTACAGCCAATCCAGCAGCAATAACGGAAGCAGCAGAAATCAGTGGATTCATATTAAGTTCCTCGTACAAAAAAAAAAAAAGAAATGGTTAATGATACAATCAACCAATGAATTATTACTTAACATCACTAAGACCTATCCGGAAAAAAAAAACTAAGAACTCTGAATTGAAATGACAATATTACTGAATCATCAGAACTACTTCGATATCTCGTTTTTAGTTCCTATCCATGGAGTCTTTGTAAATCTATACGATTCTAATTCTTCCATTTCTTTGTTCCGAACCATTCCATTCTTTCAATTCTCCGCTCTTTCTCTTCGATATGCTTGACTTCATTTGTTTATTCATTCAATCCACAGTTACAGATAAAACGGAAGGGCTTGCATTGGCATCCATCTAAATTCAGTGGGATGGGAAATATATGGGTAGCCCATATATAACTAGTGAATATCTAATAGCACATATACATGTGTTTCTTTCATAATGTAAACAAACTATCTGTATCTTGTATTGAATCGGATTCTAGAATCATTCTTCGAAACATATACGGGGATTGACTTATAGCCCTTACATATACCTAGCTAGACCTACCTAACTTAATAATATATATATAGTTTTTCTTTTTTTTTTTGTTTAGGCGCACATCGGAAACAGATAACATAACAATTCTTATTTAAATTATGAATCGTAATTGACTGAATGAACAAATATAAATAGAATATCGATTGGAGAGGTATGACATAAATGGGCCAAACAGGAATCTTAGGAAAAAGATCTTTTCGATCTCTTTCCTTTTTTTTTACAATTCTCTAATATCGTACATTTTTTTTTTCTTGCTCCTACTCTAGATCGTATATACCGGTATTTGTATATATCATGTTCCCCGAGTCAATTATCTTGAGACGCCCATGAGTTGGGATAAGCTTCTTTTTTTTTTTTTGAGAAAAAAAAAAAGACCATTTCGGAAGCTAGTCAATGATGACCCTCCATGGATTCGCCTATATAAGCTGCGGCTAAAGTTGCAAAAATAAGAGCTTGAATCCCGCTTGTGAATAATCCAAGGAACATGACGGGTATAGGAACCACCGAAGGTACTAAAGAAACAAGAACAACAACTACTAATTCATCAGCTAATATATTCCCGAAAAGTCGAAAACTAAGTGATAAAGGTTTTGTGAAATCTTCTAGGATGTTAATTGGTAAAAGTATTGGAGTTGGTTGAATGTATTTACCGAAATAACCCAATCCTTTTTTGGTAAGACCCGCATAGAAATATGCCACTGACGTAGGTAAAGCTAAAGCAACAGTAGTATTTATATCATTCGTGGGCGCAGCTAACTCCCCATGCGGTAACTGTATGATTTTCCGGGGTAAAAGAGCACCTGACCAGTTAGAAACAAAAATAAATAGGAACATAGTTCCAATAAAGGGAACCCAAGGACCATATTCTTCTCCAATCTGAGTTTTGCTCAAGTCTCGAATGAATTCAAGGACATATTCGAAGAAATTCTGACCGTCGGTTGGAATGGTTTGTGGATTCCGAACAGCTATAGTGGCTGAACCTAATAAGATAGCAATTACAACCCAAGAAGTGATAAGTACTTGGGCATGGACTTGGAAACTCCCTATTTGCCAATAAAAATGTTGGCCTACTTCCACATCGGATATATCGTATAACACTTTTAGTGAGTTGATGGAACAGGGTCGAACATTCATATTGCCCTCTGACAGAAATAGAACTTAAAAAGGAATTATTTTGATTCAGCCATCTCTTATCTCTTTCTCAACTCGCCTGCTTTAATCGTATATTTCGGATACCAAGCGATCGCATAATATTCCCAGCGATTTTTATCTCTTTTTTGAGACTCAGGGATAGTAACCGATTCAATCCATTTATGGAGTTTCCAAAGTCATTGACTTATCCTATTATTAATCAACAATTTCTTATATAGCTAGAACGGCCCTCACAAATTGCGGATACTAATTTGTTAAGAATCAATCGGATTGAAGCTATAGCGTCATCGTTCGCTGGAATCGAAATATCTGCGAGATCCGGGTCACAATTTGTGTCGATTAAACAAATTGTCGGAATCCCCAAAGTGAGACATTCTCGAAGAGCCGTATATTCTTCTTGCTGATCAACGATGATTACAATATCGGGTAACCCCGTCATATATTTGATCCCGCCCAGATATGTTTGCAATTGAGATAATTGCCTCTTCAACATTGCTACATCTCTTTTCGGGAGACAGTTGAGTTTCCCCGTATTTTGTTCCGATCTCAAGTCACTGAATCTATGAAGTCTCATTTCTGTAGTGGACCAATTCGTTGACATACCACCGAGCCATTTTTTATTAACATAATGACACCGAGCTCTTATTGCAGCTGATGCTACTGAATCAGCTGCTTTATTTTTGGTACCAACTATTAAGAAGTGTTTTCCTATACTCGCTGCATCAAAAACTAAATCACAGGCTTCTGACAAAAAACGAGCAGTTCTAGTAAGATTTGTAATATGAATACCTTTACGCTTTGCAGAGATGTAAAGTGCCATTCTAGGATTCCATTTCCTAGTACCATGACCAAAATGAACTCCTGCTTCCATCATCTCTTCCAAATTCATGTTCCAATATCTTCTTGTCATTTCTCCCCACACTTTCTCTCTCTTTTTTTTTTTTTAAGAGGTACCTGAAATAAATAATTGTTCCGACGGAACCTTCTACCAGAGATTGACCGTTACGTTAATACATGGTTCAAGTCACTAATTGCTTTCTATTCGTTATTATCTTTATTACCAAATCAAATGACCAGGACTAGATAGTTAAAAGAAAAGAATGAATCTGTCATGAAATTCCGTAAATGATCGTTCTGATGTATCAGGTAAATTTTTGGGGATGCAAGAACTAAATAATTCTATGTGGTGGAACAAAATATCTCTCATTTCCATTTCCTCCTCGAATAGATTCTTCTTCTTGATTTCCAAAGGAATGTTGCTGTGTTGCCTTGAACGTTGGACTAATCCTTTGAATCCGGTACCAACAGGCATCATCCCCCCCAGAACAACGTTCTCTTTCAGGCCTTTCAACCAATCAATACGACCTCGTAGAGCGGCTTTTGCTAAAACTCGAGCGGTTTCTTGAAAACTCGCTTCGGATATGAAACTTTGAGTATTCAGAGACGCCCTCGTTATTCCCAATAAGATGGCTCGGTAACAGATCGCTTCTTCCAAAGCGCGCCCTGTTCGTTCTGCTCGCAACAATCCGATAAGTTCTCCAGGTGAAAAAACATTAGACATTCCATCTTCTGAAACCAACACTTTTGATGTTATTTGACGTACAATAATCTCTATATGCCTATTATGGATCTGCACCCCCTGGGATCGATAAACCTTTTGGATCTTATTAACCAAAGAGATACGACTTTGCGCTATGGTTAGTTCAGCGCCAATCAAGAATCTCCAAGGAATTCCAAGAATTCTTGTTATACGTTCGTTCCAACCTTCAACCCTCTTTTCTAGGTTCATCGATATTGAATCAATCGAACGCGCCTCTAACACTTGTTCCACTTTTGGAAGACCTTGTGTTATATCACCCGATCTCGATTTTTCATATATAAATGTAACTAATGTATCTCCTTCATAAAGGATTTCTCCACAATGGCCATGAACAGTTGCTCTTGGAGTAGCCAAATGAGGCTTAGCTGATCTTATTACTAAGGAGTCAACGTGAACAATTAGAACTTGACCCGATTTTATGTGTGGTCCGTATTTGGATATACATACATTTTCACAAATAAACTGTCCAAGGCTAATTATTGTGGATGTCTCCTCACAATAATCGTGAGGGCGAAAGCACCAATTCAAATCGAATGGATTCAAAATGATGCATGAATCGGGATTATAAATTCTTCCATTTTCATCCATTAAATAATATGGAAGTCCTTGGAAAGTCTGTTTGAAATTGTCAAGTAGCAAATATTTATTTAACAAGATCTGATTATGAGTTATTAAATAGAATAAATAGAAATAGTAAAATGAATAAAAATTCGTGATTTTAGGTACAATCCCTAAGGGACCCAATGAATTCCTAATGGGAATCGCGGGATCTTCTTTAATTAATTCTTTTGTCACTTTGTGAGATTTCGAACCATTGAATGGGCCAATTCGAAAACAATCGGATGATGACAAAATCAGAAAAGATGGATATTCCTTATTTCTATTCAGCAACGTACGAATAGTCCCTTGATGCTGGGTAAGTGATTGAATCCTCGCCTTGAAATAAAAAGGATTG